TTCTAGTTCCGTTTGTGGTGAAAGTAAGGGGTCCGATATAAGTACCAGCACGAATGGTAGCACTATACTAGAAAGTTCCAATGATCTGGATGTAACTCAAAAATACAGACATTTGTGGGTTCAATGTGAAAATTGTTATGGATTAAATTATAAGAAAATTTTAAAATCAAAAATGAATCTTTGTGAACAATGTGGATATCATTTGAAAATGAGTAGTTCAGATAGAATCGAACTTTCGATCGATCCGGATACTTGGGATGCTATGGATGAAGACATGGTTTCTTTGGATCCCATTGAATTTCATTCGGAAGAGGAACCTTATAAAGATCGTATCGATTCTTATCAACGAAAGACAGGATTAACTGAAGCCGTTCAAACAGGCATAGGTCAATTAAACGGTATTCCCATAGCACTTGGGGTTATGGATTTTCAGTTTATGGGGGGTAGTATGGGATCCGTGGTTGGGGAAAAAATAACCCGTTTGATTGAGTACGCTACTAACAAATTTCTCCCTCTTATTATAGTATGTGCTTCGGGGGGGGCGCGTATGCAAGAGGGAAGTTTGAGTTTAATGCAAATGGCTAAAATATCTTCTGCTTTATATGATTATCAATCAAATAAAAAGTTATTCTATGTACCAATTCTTACATCTCCTACTACAGGGGGGGTGACTGCTAGTTTTGGTATGTTGGGAGATATCATTATTGCCGAACCCAATGCCTATATTGCATTTGCGGGTAAAAGAGTAATTGAACAAACATTGAATAAAACAGTACCTGAAGGTTCACAGTCGGCTGAATATTTATTCCAGAAGGGCTTATTCGATCTAATCGTACCACGTAATCCTTTAAAAAGGGTTCTGAGTGAGTTATTTCAGCTCCACGCCTTCTTTCCCGTGAATCAAAATTCAATAGAGCATTAAGCTCCTTTTTTATTTGTAGCAAACAAGTAGTTAGTTTATCAGAATCCAAGTAAAATGAATATGAATGGGGTTTCTTTGTTGACATAAGATCTAAATTGTAAAAAGAATCAAAAGTTGCGAATAACTCTTTTTTATCTATATTCTTGATTACTAATTCAGTTATCAGTTAAGAGGCCCCTATCAACAAGAAAGAAGAGTGAATTCTTATTTTCGTTAAATTAGTAAAATTTAAAATTTTTGTTCTACGTCTTACGTATGTATATATATAAATCCAAATCTATAATTCTAGAATTTAGAAACTATAGATATATTATATTATATATGGTTTTGTACCTTTCTATATCTCTCGAGAATCCTATTTTATTTTGACTAAGAATCCCCCTTTTTGGATCGAATTATTTGTAAGAAGCTTTTTCTTTATTAAATGATTAGAAGACAGGAGCAAAAGACGAAGAAAATAAAAAATAATAAAGGCGAGTATCCTACAATATCTTTTACATATCTTTCATGTAGAAATATAGAAAATAGAAAGATGAATAAGTCCATTCTATACTCACTTAGATATATACTTAGATCTATACTAATTAAAATTTTAATTTAATTGATTGAATTTAATTATTAATATAATAACAGGTACAAATAGTAAATTGAGGTATCCTTTATATGACAACCTTCGACTTTCCCTCTGTTTTGGTGCCTTTAGTAGGCTTAGTATTTCCGGCAATGGCAATGGCTTCTTTATTTCTTCATGTTCAAAAAAATAAGACTGTTTAGATCTGATGGGCCCAACTCTCATCCATTTTTTTTTTCAAAACTAAGACTTGTATCATAACGCAGATATCCATTTAGTGGAATAAAGTATAACATGCGGCGCTTCCGTCGAACATAAAGGAGGGGCTCTTAGGCCTGTAGAAAGATGATAAATAAATTCTATCTATTTGAAAAAATATCAGGATCGCCGGATGGCTGAACTGTAAAGTCGGTGTATCTATATGTATATCGATGGGAGCATACGAAGGGTATGTTTTTATTTTAGATCTAACTAATTTGATAAATTTCTCTTAAAGGTTCACATCAAACTAGTACTAGTTGATGAGAGTTACTTCGGAAACAAAAAGAGTAAAGTCTAGGGTATTCTCTCAATTCCAATAAAACGAAACCGGATCAAGTATGAGTTGTCGATCAGAACATATATGGATACAACCTATAACGGGGTCACGGAAAACAAGTAATTTCTGCTGGGCCATTATCCTTTTTTTAGGTTCATTAGGATTCTTCTTGGTTGGAACTTCCAGTTATCTTGGGAGAAACTTGATATCTTTATTTCCGTCTCAGCAACTCCTTTTTTTTCCACAGGGGATTGTGATGTCTTTCTATGGGATCGCGGGTCTCTTTATTAGCTCCTATTTGTGGTGCACAATTTCGTGGAATGTGGGGGGTGGTTATGATCGATTTGATAGAAAAGAAGGAATGGTGTGTATTTTTCGTTGGGGATTCCCTGGAAAAAATCGTCGCATCTTCGTTCGATTCCTTATAAAGGATATTCAGTCCGTCAGAATAGAAGTTAAAGAGGGTATT